TGTTTCATTTCTTCTGGAACAATCACAAAAACTTTTTTTATTATGGATCTACTACCAGAAATTCAATGCGTAATCTCAGCATTCAATGTGTATTCCTAAATAATCTAATTTTTCAATTATTCAACCATTTCATTTTACCAAGTTCAACGTTAGCCAGATTAGTCAACATTTATATGTTTCGATGCAACAACAAGATGTTATTTGTAACAAGTAGTTTTGTTGGTTGGTTAATTGGTCACATTTTATTCATGAAATGGGTTGGCTTGGTATTATTCTGGATACGGCAAAATCATTCGATTCGATCTAATAATAAGTACCTTGTGTCAGAATTGAGAAATTCTATGGCTCGAATCTTTAGTATTCTCTTATTTATCACCTGTGTCTACTATTTAGGCAGAATGCCGTCGCCTATTGTCACTAAGAAACTGAAAGAAACGGAAGAAAGGGGAGAAAGAAAAGAAGAAAACGATGTAGAAACAACTTACGAAGAAGACAAAGATAGCCCAGACTACGAGGATTTTTATCTTGATACTCATCAAGATAATTTGGAATTGGTAAAACTTAACTTAAAAAAAGAAGAGAAAAATGAAAAAAAAGATTGATACATAAGATAAATACAAGAATAGATAAGAAGAGACTCGTCCACCTCCCATATATTTAACCCCTTCCCCTATAAAGAAACTGGTAACGCCGACCCCGTTTGTAATTCCATCAATTATATGTCTATCAAAAAACTGAATTCGTGCAGCTAATCCTCTTATACCTACAGTAAAAATCCTAGTATAAAAAATATCTATGTAACCACGATTATATGACCAATTGTATATCACATTTTCCACTTGGTCCAAGAGAATTCTCTTGGGGCCCCCCTTTACAAACAAATTGACTAAGTCCAAATTCGGTAGAGATGAATAAACAGATCCATATAAAATGGATGCTATAAATAATCCAAAAAGAGCTATACTGACCGAAAAAACTGCATTTTTCAAAAAATCATACCAATCTGAGGAACCATTCAAATTTGGATGGAAAAAGTTTGTGGACGGAGTTAACCATTTCGATAATAGATCAAAATCTATTACTCCTTGATCAAAATGAATTCCGATTGATCCAACGAATAAAGTAAATAGTACCAATACAAGCAGAGGAAATAACATAGTATTGTCCGACTCATGAGGATAGGTGTAAGTATATTTATTTCTAAAGTAAGTACTAAAGTATCGTATTCTATTTCTTCCATTATCATCAATTTGATATGTATCCTTTGAAAAAAAGGAGACCTTATTATTCATTGTTGATAAAAGTAAATTTCTATTGACTGCTTTTGGCACTTTTTTTCCCCATAAAGATATTGAATAGAAAGAACTATTTTTAGTGCTACTGTAATTTTGAAAATGAATGCGCAAATGTCCATCAAAGGTAAGTAAATACATCCGAAACATATAAAATGCGGTTAATCCCGCTGTAAAGGAAGCTATTATTGCGAAAGTTGGTGAATACAACCAACTATCGTTAAGAATTTCATCTTTGGACCAAAAACAAGCAAGAGGCGGAATACCACAAAGGGAGAGTGTACCTAAGAAAAAGGTAATTCTTGTAATTGGAACATATTTTGTTAAACCGCCCATAAGAACCATATTTTGACTTTTATCTGGTGAATATCCAACAATGGGTTCCATTGAATGAATAATTGATCCGGATCCCAAAAACAATAAAGCTTTCGAATAGGCATGAGTGATCAAATGGAATAAAGCGGCTCGATAAGAACCTATACCCAGAGCTAACATAATATAACCCAATTGAGACATTGTCGAGTAAGCTAAACTTCTTTTAATGTCTCTTTGAGCAAGAGCCAAAGTAGCTCCTAATAGTACTGTTATTACGCCTATTGAAGAAATTATATTCATTATGGAAGGTATAACTATGAAAAGAGGAAGAAGCCGAGCTACAAGAAAAATTCCCGCTGCTACCATAGTAGCAGCATGTATAAGAGCAGAAATGGGAGTGGGTCCTTCCATAGCATCAGGTAACCATATGTGAAGGGGGAATTGTGCGGATTTAGCAACTGCACCAACGAATAAAAAAAAAGCACACAGAGTAGCAAATAAGGAATTTACTCCATTATGATGAACCAAGTTATTAACTATTTCGAACAAATCCCGAAATTCTAAACTACCAGTTATCCAATAAAGTCCTAAAATTCCTAATAATAAACCAAAATCCCCTATACGATTGGTTACAAAAGCTTTTTGGCAAGCACTTGCCGCACTCGGTCGTGTGAACCAAAAACCTATTAATAAATAGGAACACATTCCTACAAGTTCCCAAAAAATATAAATTTGTATCAAATTGGAACTAGTAACTAATCCTAACATAGAACTATTGAAAAAACTCATATAGGCAAAAAATCTCAAATATCCTTGATCGTGAGACATATAATTGTCACTATAAATAAGAACCATAATTCCAACAGTAGTAATTAATATTGACATAATAGAAGTAAGTGGATCGATCAAGTGTCCGAACTCTAAAGAAAAATCATTATTGACGGTCCAAGACCATAGATATTGATAGATAAAATTTCCATTTATTTGCTGAATAGATAGATTGGCCGAAAATGCCATAGCTATACTTAGCATCAAAACACTCGGAAAAGCCCACATACGACGAATATTTTTTGTTGCTGTCGGAATAAGCAGAAGTCCAAATCCTATTAACATAGTAATTGGAAATGGAAGAAAGGGTATTATCCATGCATATTTATATGTATGTTCCATAAAAAAAACAAATTTTCATTTTTTTCTTATAATTTAATTGTTTCCGATTCATCAATTCTTATCGCTTTCGAAAGGAACAATAAAAAAATCAACAAAAAAAGATATGAAAAACTCAACTATTTTTATTTTTCATTATTCTGACTTTTCTCAGATATTGGAAATATTCAAAAGTTCCAATTCAAATGATATGACCAAATAGCTAGATAAAAGTAATTACTTAGTTATTAACTTTCACTTTTAACTAAAGAATTAACTAAAGAAAGATAGTTAATAAAATAAAAAAATGGGAAATATGAGATTTTGAATCATTCTACGACTATACTACCATCCTATTCTGGCAATATGTAATCATATCATATACTATAGTATAGTAAGTAAAAACAATCATACCAAAACAGTCGAATATAAATCATAGTATGCCTCAATAAATAGACTAAAAAAAAAAGACCTAGTTATTCTAGTGATTTTATTTGTAGTAATTACCTAACTCATTGCGGAACTAATTGATTGGATTCCAATCCAATTGGAAAGTATCAGAAATATTCTAATACTCTTTATTTCGTATAGAACTGAAAAAGAAAAAATAACTCAAAATTGAGGTTCTCCTTCTTAGGTAATAGAATGTCTTGTTTAACATATTAACCACTAATTGTAGTTTAAGTTTGAATTTTCATTATAGACACGGCAATATGAGCTTATTCAATTCCAAACTAATAGTCATAAAAATTCCTTTTCGAATTTCCCCCCCCCTTTTTTTCTTCTATTTTTTTGCCTAGTGTGTTAATATGTGACATTGTTATATATGTGACATGCATGTCATACATATATTTATATATAAATATATAAATAATATATTTTTATTGTATGTTCTGAAAAAACGATTATCGACGAAATTAAGTTAAGTATAGAAAATGACTAAAAAGAACGATCTATTTTGAGCAATACATGTCTTTCACATACAACAATAAAAATGAGTAACTCTTTTTTTTTGAATGGCAGTTCCAAAAAAACGTACTTCTATATCAAAAAAACGTATTCGTAGAAATATTTGGAAGAAAAAAGGATATTTAGCTGCAATAAAAGCTTTTTCTTTAGCAAAGTCAGTTTCTACTGGAGATTCAAAAAGTTTTTTTGTGCGACAAACAAATAAGAAAATCTTGGAATAATCGAAATTTCCATGGCTAGAAGAATTTCCAATTTTGGAATATGAATAATTCCCTTTAACTAAATGTATTGATGTATTGAACTCAATACAATATTAGTTAGAACTAGCTGCTATGATATGTAGAATAAGAATTTCTCTATCTGTCGGTTCTAAGTATCATTATTTTTTTTCATTCTAGTTTTTATTAGAATCTATTTATTAATTCGTGAGATGTTTTTTTCCTATTCATTTTCTTTTCACAACGGAAAAATAGAATGAACAAAGATTTTTCCGTTGTGAAAAGAAAATTGTGATGGATGCGGAAACTCTTTTGTTTTATTATATGCTTAACTCAAGACCAAGTTGGTTTCATAAATAAAATATTATCATAATTTTATTTAGAAATTATGTACACAACAAACAACAAAAAGTATTATATTAATTTGATATTATTATATTCATTTTATATTATATATTTTAATTAATTAATTAATACTTAATGATACTAAGAAAAGTATACAAATTGTTAGAAAAATTATTTAAATTTAGTAATTGAATTGTGATACATATGAAATCCTATTTATTTTTTTTTTTCGTTTAGAAAAAAATCTCTTTGACAATTTAATTTGTTTTTCATTTATCTGATTTCGTGGATTCAATTCAAAATAAATAAAAAATATAAAAAGAGGACAATTCACAATTCTTAGTTTCTGTTTCGACTGAAAACCCAATTTGTATTTCAAGTTACAAGTGTTCCGGGAGAACTTAATATACAGATAGTACGTAAAAATGGATTCTTAAAACGGAACCTACGATGATACTAACCTAAGTCAAAATTATTGAAAATTCAAAGATGAATTTTAAAGAGCTCTTATTTATCAGTTCTAATATTTCCTAAACTATATTGAATCCTTGAATCTAGATCTAGACGATTCAACATGAATTGACTATTATTATTTCAAGTAAGCCGCTATGGTGAAATCGGTAGACACGCTGCTCTTAGGAAGCAGTGCTAGAGCATCTCGGTTCGAGTCCGAGTGGCGGCATACTGTAAAAAAGATACAATGGATCCTATAATGTATTTAATTCCCGATTTCCATTCTGTAATGGGACCTTTTTTATGTATGATATTTGTGACTTTAGAACATATATTAACTCATCTCTCTTTTTCGATCATTTCAATTGTGATTACGATTCATTTGATGACCCTATTAGTACACGAAATCATAGGGTTGCGCGATTCGTCGGAAAAAGGAATGATAGTTACTTTTTTTTCTATAACAGGATTATTAGTTACTCGTTGGATTTCTTCGAGACATTTTCCATTAAGTAATTTATACGAGTCTTTAATCTTCCTTTCGTGGAGTTTTTCCATTATTCATCTAATTTCTAAGATATGGAATCATAAAAATGATTTAAGCGCAATAACCGCCCCAAGTGCCATTTTTACCCAAGGTTTCGCCACATCGGGTCTTTCAAGTGAAATGCATCAATCGTCAAGATTAGTACCTGCTCTACAATCTCAGTGGTTAATGATGCACGTAAGTATGATGTTATTGAGCTATGCAGCTCTTTTATGTGGGTCGTTATTATCAGTCGCTTTTCTAGTCATTACATTTCGTAAAAACATCGATATTTTTTGTCAAATAAAAATTTTCTTAATTAAGATTAAGTCATTTTTATTTGACAAAATCGAATACTTGAACAAAAAAAAAAATGTTTTTAAACACACTTCTTTTGTTCCATTTCAAAATTATTACAAATATCAATTAACTCAGCGTTTGGATTATTGGAGTTATCGTGTCATTAGTTTAGGGTTTACCTTTTTAACCATAGGTATTCTTTCTGGAGCAGTATGGGCTAACGAGGCATGGGGATCTTATTGGAATTGGGACCCCAAAGAAACTTGGGCATTTATTACTTGGACCATATTTGCGATTTATTCACATACTAGAACAAATCCAAGTTTGCAAGGTACGAATTCGTCACTTGTAGCGTCTATAGGATTTCTTATAATTTGGATATGCTATTTTGGGATCAATCTATTAGGAATAGGTCTACATAGTTATGGTTCATTCACATTAACATCTAATTGAACAAATTCCATGAGGAATACATAGGACCGTCGTACAATACGTAACGGAAAGTTTATGCAGGTTTTTGAGAACCATTTGAATCAAGGAATCATTCAAATGGTTCTCAAAAACTCGGAATATATCTTATTATAATTCTAATTCACTTTATTTTTTGTGTTGTACAGCTCAAAAATCTTCAAATTTAAAATGCTAAGACTTTGTTTTCTATCTGATTAATGAAAACTATCTATGAAAATAATTAGATAGGATAGTTTGTACCTTGTCAACTGATAGCGAAAGAACAAAATCAGGATAAATACCAATCCCTATTACGGGTAAAAAGATACAGATTGAAACAAATAGTTCTCGTGGTCCAGAATCCACAAAATTGGAGTTTGGAACATTGAATAGTTTGTATCCATAAAACATCTGACGTAACATAGATAATAAATAAATAGGAGTTAATATCATTCCAATTGCCATTACAAAGGTAATTAGTATTTTGGGCATTAAAAGATATTTTGGACTGGTAATTATTCCAAAAAATACTACTAATTCTGCAACAAAACCACTCATTCCTGGCAATGCAAGAGAAGCCATCGAGAAACTACTAAACATGGTAAATATTTTTGGCATTGGGATCGATATCCCCCCCATTTCGTCGAGATAAACAAGACGTATTCTATCACAACTCGTTCCTACCAAGAAAAAAAGTGCAGCACCAATAAATCCATGAGAGAGTATTTGTAAAACGGCTCCGTTGAGTCCCATGTCGGTTATAGAACCAATTCCTATAATTATGAAACCCATGTGAGATACAGAAGAATAGGCTATTCTCTTTTTTAAATTGCGTTGACCAAGAGAGGTTGAAGCTGCATAGATTATTTGTATTGTCCCTATTATTACCAACCAGGGAGAAAATATAGAGTGGGCGTGCGGTAATAATTCCATATTGATCCGAATCAATCCATATGCCCCCATTTTTAATAAGATTCCAGCTAGAAGCATACATGTACTGTAATGTGCTTCCCCATGGGTATCTGGTAGCCATGTATGTAGGGGTATAATCGGCGATTTGACAGCATAAGCAATAAGGAAGCCCAAATAGAATATTATTTCTAATGTCACAGGATATGACTGATTAGCTAATCTTTCAAAATCCAATATTGGTTCATTGGAACCATATAAACCCATACCTAGAACTCCTATTAAGAGAAAAATGGAACCCCCGGCAGTGTACAAAATAAACTTTGTGGCTGAGTACAAACGTTTCTTTCCTCCCCACATGGATAAAAGTAAGTAAACAGGAATTAATTCTAACTCCCACATGAGAAAAAAAAGTAAAAGGTCTCGAGAAGAAAATAATCCTATTTGGCCACTGTACATTGCTAACATCAGGAAATAGAACAATCGCGAATTTCGAGTAACAGGCCAAGCTGCTAAAGTGGCTAAAGTAGTGATAAATCCTGTCAGTAAAATAGGTCCTATGGAAAGTCCATCGATTCCCAGTCTCCAGTGAAAATCAAAAACATTTATCCATTTGAAATCCTCCTCCAATTGAATTAATGGATCATCCAATTGGAAATGATAACAGAACACATAGGTTGTTAGAAGGAGTTCCCATAAGCATATACATATAGTATACCACCTAATTACCTTATTCCCCCTATGAGGAAGAAAGAAAATTGAAGAACCCGCGAATATCGGCAAAACTACAAGTAGTGTTAACCAAGGGAAATAACTCGTGATAAAGACAAGATGCATTTTGACCAAAAAACCCGTGCTCGGAATAATATATTTTCTCGAGTACGGGTTTTTGTCGGTAAAAAGGAATCAAATGATTCAAGTGGAGTTTTTTATAACGTATCAATAAGATAGACCCATGCTGCGAGTTGTTTCATGCCATAAATAAACACGGACACTCAAAAAATCTGTTGGACAAGCGGATTCACATCTCTTACAACCTACACAGTCCTCGGTTCTTGGCGCAGAAGCAATTTGCTTAGCTTTACATCCGTCCCAAGGTATCATTTCCAATACATCTGTGGGGCAGGCTCGTACACATTGAGTACACCCTATACATGTATCATAAATTTTTACTGAATGTGACATTGGGTCTATAAATTCCAGTTTTGAACATAAAAAATTTTCGATCTGGTAAAGTAAAATCAGGAGGAAATGAATTATATATTTATATTGTATTGTAGACACCAGACGAATCAATGGTTTATCAAAAAATCTAATGTTAAAAATCAATATATTTCTAAATCTGTTCATGAGAAAGGACCAAGATACTTTGATTTCCGTTTCAACAACCATGATTATACAAGTCACACATATGACTTCACATTGACATTGGCCAACAGATCATCACTATTTCAATAGTAATATAAAAATATATTACTATACATATTACTATAAAAAAAAGAATAAAAAATGAAAGAATTTATATCTATATTTTATTTATATTATTTTATTATTTATGTCTTTATTTATATTTATATGATAGTTATGACTAATTATTCAACAAATTTGATTGATTGATACGAGTTGATTTTCTGTTACGATAAATCGACGAAACAATAGCTAGCCCAATAGCTGCTTCCGCAGCCGCAATGGCTATAACAAAGATTGAGAAAATGTCTCCTTTTAATTGGCGACTATCAAATATATTAGAAAATGTTACGAGATTTATATTAACCGAATTTAGTATAAGCTCAAGACACATAAGTGCTCTAACCATGTTTCGACTTGTGATCAATCCATAGATACCGATAGAAAATAAGTAGACGCTCAAAAAAAGTATATGTTCAAACATCATTGGCTAACTCCTCATGAATCTCGATTCATTTCAATATGAACAACAATTCAACCAATTTGATTGACCAGAATCGAGTAATTACAGAAAAAAGAGGGTATCAGAAGTAGATTAAATGAAAAACTTTCCCTTTTTCATTGGATTTTGAATTTCTAATAATTGTATTAATTCTAAGTATTTCTTATTGACGAGCCATAGTAATTGCACCTATCAAAGAAACTAAAAGAATTATAGAAATGAGTTCAAACGGAAGATAAAAATCTGTTGATAAATGAATTCCAATTTGTTGAACGTTACTAATAAGGTCCTGTTCTATAATCTGATTTGATCTTGTAGTCCAAATAATTCCATACCATGACGTATCTAAGATAGTAGTAATTAGTGAAAAAAGAATACTTATACAAACCAGTGAAGTGACTCCATCTCCAACAGTCCAAAAATAGGAATCGTTCGAATATTCTGAACCATTCATGAACATAACAGCAAATATGATTAAGACATTTATGGCTCCTACATAAATAAGGAGCTGTGCGGCAGCTACAAAATAGGAGTTTGATAGAATATAGAATAAGGATATACAAACAAGAACCAATCCCAACGAAAAGGCAGAATAAATTGGATTGGTAAATAATACTACTCCTAGACCTCCTAATATAAGAACTGATCCCAGAAATACTAAAAGTATATCGTGTATTGGTCCAGGTAAATCCATTATGTATAACAGATAAATAAGTCGAAATATTTCATGACCTTACTAAATAGTCCAGGAAAGAAAAGGGTGTTACCTTTATTTTTTTTTTTTTTTGTATATGATGGGTTCCCAATTGAATTCAATCTTAATATGGATTAATGTAGATATAGATAAAGTTATTAAAGTTATTGGCCAATCCTACTTTCCTTTTTATCTATTTTCTATTTTTATCTAAAAGAAAAAAGAAAAGAATAGTTGGAATTTTCTATTTTAAAATCATCACTAAACCATATTCTCAGTTTAAAACAAAGAGTGATTCTCAACAATCAATAGTTATTATTTGTAATTTCTGACCAACCCCCCCAAAGCGGCTTGGATCCTTTATATCAAAAGGAAATCTTAGTAATCAGTAACCGTTCTTGAATCAAGGGGGTTATCCTTGTCTATTTTGATTTGAGTCGAATTTATAACTGTTTGAATTGTGTAATCTCCAATTACTGGCATTGGTAACCGACCCAAAGCAATTTGATTATAATTCAATTCGTGACGATCATACGTAGAAAGTTCATATTCTTCAGTCATTGATAAACAGTTTGTTGGACAATACTCGACACAGTTACCACAAAATATACAGACCCCAAAATCAATACTATAATTAAGCAATTGTTTCTTTTTAATATTTTTTTCAAATTTCCAATCAACAACGGGTAGATCTATGGGACATACACGAACACATACTTCACAAGCAATACATTTATCAAATTCAAAGTGGATTCGACCACGGAAACGCTCCGATGTGATCGATTTTTCATAAGGATATTGAATAGTTACAGGTAAACGATTTGTATGGGATAAGGTAATTATGAAACTTTGACCAATGTACCTTGCTGCTCGTATTGTTTGTTGACCATAATTTATGAACCCGGTCACCATAGGGAACATATTGTGGATCTCCGTGAATAAATTGATGTTTCTTTCTCTTGTTTGAGATCAATTATGAATCTAGAATATCGTTATCTTATTCTATTATTTAGAGTATTTATAGTGAAACAAGTTGGGAAGAAGTTGTCAATAATAGATTACCCAGGGAAATAGGTAAAAGAAATTTCCATCCAAGATTTAATAACTGGTCCATTCTCATTCTAGGTAAAGTCCATCTTGCTGCGATAGGAATGAACAGAAACAAATAAGCTTTAGCTAATGTAATAAATATCCCAATTGTCGTTCCAAAGACTCCATCCATTTGATTTATTCCGAAAAGTTCAGGAATAGATATATACGGAATAGAGAAATTCCACCCACCTAAGTAAAGAACTGTTATAAATAATGAAGAAACTAATAAATTTAGGTAAGAAGCAAGGTAAAATAAAGCGTATTTGATACCTGAATATTCCGTTTGATAACCTGCTACTAATTCTTCCTCTGCTTCTGGTAAATCGAAGGGTAATCTTTCACATTCTGCTAGAGAAGAAATTAGAAAAACAACAAACCCGATAGGCTGACGCCACAGATTCCACCCCCAAAATCCATATTTTGACTGCGCCTCAACTATATCAACTGTACTTAAACTGTTAGATAATCATAGTCGATAATAACATCACTGCTCGCATCGCTATTTCAAAACCGTACATGAGACTTCGGCTTCATACGGCTCCTCTATGGCCACAAATAAATGTAAGAACTTGCTCGATATTATCTCCGTCCTTATTTTGATGGTAAATATACATCGGGAAGCCAAAAATTAGACCAATGAAATTCCGTCTGCTCAAATATAAAAGGTGCTTCCGAATTGATCTTATCCATTACAATTTTAATTTATCTTTGTTTGGTAATAACTTAATCTTTTAATAAAATACTCGTTATATCAATAAATATGTTCTATCAATAACTATAAAGATAAAGAAAGAATTGGGTATTAATTCCAAATTCATGATAAGAATTCTATATGTTATGTATAGATATGGATGGGGAAAATAAGAAATAAAGATCCTTTGTATTATTATTTATTCATTTTTCTCATTCTATTTTTGAATTCTATTTCTTTTGTTCCTGTTCTTCTTTCTCAGAGGGAGGGTACTCTGAAAAAAAAAAATAAAGGATTAATTCGTTTTTGATAGTCATTTCTTTAATCAGTGAATAGGAGCATACTCTAGATCGGAATCGTGGGGAAGTACTGCTTGGTCATTTCTACCAACTTAAAGTCCCCATTATGATTCGTTTTATCCAAAGTTTTATATAACAATACCGTTTTTTAATACCTTATATTATCTCTATTACTAATCCTTTGTGTACCTTGGTGTTCCTAACTGTTCACTGATTTTTGATTGATCCCCCGTATGGTAATACATATAAAAAAGTAGTGGAACCCCCATACGTTGATCTTTTGTACCCGCTTCAAGATATGAGAATTAGTCAAAGAATCTTAATCTTGGGGTAAACAGTTTATATACTGCTTATGTTTATATTCTTGTACATAGGGAATGAGATTTTCTCTTCTTACTGCAAATTTATAAGCAGTTTGATTTTACTCATATAACTATCTAGTTTAACTCATCAACCCTAATGATGAATAAAAAATGAAAATATCCATTCAATATATTCAACCTCTTTACTTTATTTCTAGAGAGAAGGGAAAATAATCATGTTCCAACGAATCACACGTAGAGATATTGATAATACACATAGAGTTAATGGTATTTCATAACTAATAGATTGAGCAGCAGCCCGTAGACCACCTAAAAAGGAATATTTATTGTTCGATCCATATCCTGACATAAGAAGTCCAATAGGAGCAATACTTGAAATGGAGATCCATAAAAAAACACCTATACTGAGATCGGCTAAAATAAGGCGATATCCAAAAGGAATTACTAAATAACTTAGTAGAACTGATATGACCGCTATAGACGGTCCCACGCTAAACAAACGAATATCTCCTCTAGATGGAAGTAGGTCCTCTTTAAAAAGTAATTTGGTCCCATCTGCTAGAGCTTGAAGAATCCCCAACGGACCGGCATATTCAGGCCCAATACGTTGTTGTATTGCTGCGGATATTTCTCTTTCTAACCACACAATTACTAGGACCCCTATTGTGATTCCTAATAGAAGGGTGAAAATGGGAACAAAGATCCATATGAGTCCATAAACTTCTTTTAAGGATTCCAATCTAGAAAAAGAATTGATAGCTTGTACTTCTACTTCTGTCGTATCAATTATCATTTCAACGATCAACTTCTCCCATAATGATATCTATACTACCTAGTATCGTCATGATATCGGCCAATTTCATTCTTTTAACTAATTGAGGGAGAATTTGCAAATTGATAAAACCAGGCGGCCGAATTTTCCATCTCCAGGGGAAAACACTACTATCTCCTATCAAATAAATTCCTAATTCTCCTTTTGGGGCTTCTACTCTTACATAAAGTTCTTGTTTCGACAATTCAAAATTGGGTGAAAGTTTTTTAGTAATAAATCTATATTCAAAATTAGTCCATTCGGAATTTTTTGCTCTATCAAAGCGCCGGACTTCTAAATTTTCATAGGGTCCCCCAGGAATTCCTTCTAGAGCCTGTTGAATAATTTTTATAGATTCCTTCATTTCACCGATTCGGACTAAATAACGAGCTAGTGAATCTCCTTCTTTTTGCCATTGGACTTCCCAATCGAATTTATTGTAACACTCATAACTATCAACTTTACGAAGATCCCATTGTATTCCAGAAGCACGTAACATCGGCCCTGATAAACCCCAATTTATTGCTTCTTCTCCACCAATAATGCCCACTCCTTCAACTCGTTCCAAAAAAATGGGATTCCGTGTAATAAGTTTTTGATATTCAGCAATTCCTGTTAAAGAATAATCACAGAAATCCAAACATTTATCTATCCAGCCATAAGGAAGATCAGCAGCAACCCCCCCAATACGGAAATAATTATGCATCATTCGCATACCCGTAGCAGCTTCGAATAGATCATATAACAATTCCCTTTCTCTGAAAATATAGAAAAAGGGAGTCTGTGCGCCGATATCCGCCATAAAGGGCCCAAGCCATAATAAATGAGAAGCTATACGACTCAATTCCAGCATAATGACTCTAATGTAACTGGCTCTTTTAGGTACTTGAACACTTTCCAATCGTTCTGGTGCATTTACTGTTATTGCTTCTGTGAACATAGTGGCTAAATAATCCCACCGTGTTACATAAGGCAAATATTGTATAATTGTTCGATTTTCTGCTATTTTTTCCATCCCTCTGTGTAAATAACCCAATACGGGTTCACAGTCAATAACATCTTCACCATCAAGAGTAACGATTAGTCGAAGAACACCATGCATTGATGGGTGATGCGGACCCATATTAACTATCATGAGATCTTTTCTTGTAGCCGGTACAGTCATATCTTTTCTTCCTTAATTCATTATTCCATGAATTTATCAAACGAAGTTCATCAAAATGAAAAATTTAATAACTACTAATAACTAAAGAAAAAAATGCAAACCAACCTTCAAATTAACGAGTTTTTGACTCCCGAATACCTAATTGACCAATTAATTTCTTATAACGTACTCTATTTTTATTTGACAAATAATCCAGTAGCCGTTGACGTTTTCCCAGAATTTTCCGTAGGCCCCTTTGTGATAAAAAATCTCTTTTATGTAATTCCAAATGTGAAGTGAGTCTCCGTATCTTATCCGTAAAACTGAATACTTGAAATTCAACAGATCCGCAGTTTTTTTCTTTTTCTTGTCGAATAGCTAAGATGAATGCATTTTTGACCATAAAAAACCAATTTTTCTATTTTTTTCTTTTCCGTGTATTTTACCGATCAGGAAAAATAATAATTATTATTATTATTATACCAGTTAGTTCCAGTTATTTGAATCTAGTACAAAAAAAATGGGATTTCTTCATATACACTACTTCAAATTTATATTAATTTTATCCAAATCAAATTTGTAATTTGATTTGGATAGAAAGGGATGATACATTTATCAGAATGTAACATGGTGTATGTGTATATCTTTCGGTTTTTATCCACCGAATATGGCATGCGATAGATATATAGGAAATATACTATTAACTAATTCTGAATCGTGGATACATATGTATTCTTGACATACTGAAATGACTACCGTTATTGGTATCAAACCAATAACGATTCATACAAGCTAAATCTTCTAATCGATAATTGGGCCAAAGAAACGATTTGAATTTAATGAATTTATTTGCATCTGTATTAAGATGCTTTTCCCCGTTTAAAAATTGTCCCCAGTTTTTTATGTTGTTTTGATTGCAAAATAGTGGATTTCGATTCACAACATTCCAATTCCGGGAATTGAAACAAATTAAAATTCTAAATTCTCTACGACGTCTGGGAGATAGAATATTTTCGGGAACAAGGAAATCAAAATGATTTCTGTTTCTATTCACAAGCATATTGCTGTGTTGTGCAATGGATCCATCCAAATTCTTTTTTTCAACATATCCACTTTTTATTATGCATTTTCCATTAGTTTGGCGCTTATTCTTATCAACCAATGAAATACCTATGGTTTGATATATAATAGATTTTCCATCCTTTTTCATAGATAAACGAATTGGTTCGATAATAAATATTCCTCTTTTTATCAATTCTGTAAGAGTTAGGTCTTTCTGAATCAACATTACATCCAGATGCATCTCTCCTCTTTGAATTGAGGATATAGCAATTTCTCTTGGATCTATCAGTCTAAGTAGGAGACAATATACCTTGATATTATTGATCATTCTTTGATTCAAGGAATCATCCCATCTTAATTGAAAAAGAAAATATTTTTTCAGGAAGAAATCCAGTTCTGCTTCTTTCTTGCTCTTGAATTGTTTTTTCTTTCTACCCTTTTTAATGTCTGCTCCCGTGTAATCTTCTTCAAGATTTTTCTTTTTGTTTTGTTTTCGTAGATCTGATACAAAATCTCCTTGACCTTGTTGTTTGTTTTTTTGGGGGTTGGAATTTTCTAATTCAAGATATTCTTTCTTTTCATTTTGACTAATATTTTTTTCATAGAAATGCAAATTAAAAATAAGTAATTTGATTGGTATGATCCACGGGTTAATCTTATACACATCAAAAAGTAGTACAAATTCTGGGAAAAACCAAGGTTCTAAATTTGATATGGTATGATATAACCTTTCTTGATTCATTCCTATCCAATCAAAAAAATATTTTTTTTGATTGGATAGGTTGATTTTGTGATGAATCGTAAAAGAAAAAGGATCTTTTTTTTCAAATTTTTGAGAATTTTGAGTTTCAGTTTTAGCATTTTTATGAATCTTGGTGCCGGTATGCGTATTGGCCCAGGTCTCAATATCGATATTATTTCTAAGACAAAAATGGAGAATTCTACAATCAAAAAATTTTCTATCCATATTTTTGTCCATATCAATAATAGATCTTTTTTCTAGATAATCACTAATAGATATACTTATCAATCTATAAAATGATTCGGATTTAAGTGTATTTGTATTGAAATTATATGGAATTTTTTTGTCCTCTATTTGTAATGTTGATCCAGAAATATACGAGTCCTTACTATTCCCATAATTTATATATTTATATGACAAAAGATCATATCCGTAATGTTTTTTCCATTTTTCTTTTTGACTTATCGATGAGTCCACTGCATAGTAATTTTGTTTCGTGTAATGAATTAATTGGTCTTTTTCTTTTTTATATAAATCTAATTTCATTGAGTCTTTCTTTTGAATCGTACGACATTGATTGACTCTATTTCGCCATTTTTTCGGTACTAAGTGATCCCACTTGGTCTGAGATAAATTGTATTGATAATGACCCCTTAACCAATTTTTCCATTTATTCATTCCAGACTTATGCATTTTTTTTTGCCTTGGTTTGGAATCAAATATTCCTCGTGTCGTACAATAATTCTTGATTATATCCCTAAGAAAAGGATAGGTGTGGTGATATTGAAGTACAGATTTCAAATGATACTTGTTAAGTAATTGATTTTGTGATAATTTATAAAATACATAGGCTTGAGACAAAGAAGATAAGTCATAATTATTATTCCTAACATTTTGATTACTAATATTAGTATTAGAAAAATTCGAAAACGGATTTTTTATAGTCGAAATAAAGTTCATTGTATTTTGATTTGTTTTCTCAATTCCTTCTTGATTTGTTTCAGCGTTGGAAATGGATTTGTTGATCATTTTTTTTGTTGATTCAAAGAAAAGTTGTGCATTGATCCTTGGAATCTTAATGATACATAGTAATATATCCATGTATATTTTTTCAACGAAGGATTTCATAAAATAATGTGATTTACGTATTACTCGGATATTTTTTCTTTTGAATATTTGCCAAATATCCTTCTTCGATTCCGATCTTTTATCATCACAAGCTCGAACTATTTTTTTCTTTCCTTTTGTGATTCCTTCTATTTGAGTCCTAATTGTGATTGTCTTATTAGCAAGATCTTTCATTTTTGTTTCTATGAGTGAATAATTTTCATTTACACAATTCGCGGATCGAATTCGAATGGTCGATTCTCGGATAATCTTATTATTTATATTGGAATCTTTTTCGTTTTCATTCGATTCATATACTTTTACCTTTCTCAATTTCAATAAGAAAATGGGGTTTACTTTTTCAAGTTCTTTCATTATTAGGTTTATAACTAGTCTTGTTTTTTCTTTTGAAACTTTTATAAAACCTTTTCTTCTTTCTTTGAAAACCTTTATAACTTGAAAAAATTGCCTTTTCGCTTTTCTCGTTTTTTTTTCGAGTTCGTTAAAAATGGGTTCAAAAAAAGAAGGTCGTTTTCGGGGAGACCCAAAAGGTAGTTCTGCTTCCCTTCCCCAGATTGTTAAAAAACAAAAATTGTCTTTTTTCTCCTTTTTGCTTATTTTCTGATCTCTATCTCTATGATGAGATCGTACTTTAGATCTTCGCCAAGGTTTCAGACAGAAAGGAAATAGAATCTTTATCTGAATACCGTCTGTTAACCAATTTTTGGGAAATTCTGTTTCTGATAATTGAACGCCATTATAGGTACATTTAACATGCATTTCTTTATTCCATTCCTTCAAATCCTCGTACCATTCGGGGAATTGCAATAATAACATACGACCAATATTTTTAGCTATTATCAATAAGGGTAATATAACGTATTTTCTAAGAAAAGATTGGGTTACTAACATGAAACCTCTTATTGCTTGAGTAAATATAAAGGTATCCCAAGCTTCTGATATTGCTATTCGTTCATTTTCTTCTTCTTTCTCTTCGTAAGAAATTTGCAATTCTGGGTTTTCCCATACCCAATTCCTAAAAATGTGATTAATCATTTTAGAGATATCAAAAAACGAAAAAAAAAATGTTTTGTCTATGCGATCAAAAAAAAGTGGAGAATGCACATTTGCTTGAAATATTTCCCAAATAACTGTTTTACGTCTTTGAGCACGCATGGATCCTTTGATTATACCCCGTCGAAAATCCGATTGTTGTGAGTAACGTATCAAAGCCACTTCCTCTTCTTCATCATTAGTGCTATTATTACTAGTATTATTATTACTAGTACTGGAATTAGTACTCTGATCGTTATCAGTATAAATTACCACGCGTTTGCCTTTTCTTGAACGAATTTCGGGATCTTCCGTCGATTCTTCTTCATTTTCTTCTTCCTCTTCTGCTAAATCATCTGTCAATTTGTATGACCAACGAGAAACCCTTTTACTGATTTCTTCCATTCCAATAGATTTCCTTCTAATTGTTGTTAGATCATTTGGATCAGTTGAAATTACATCGAATATAAATTTCAAAGATTTTGCTTTACTTTCTGAATCAATTCGTCGTGCGTGTTCAAAAGATAATTCATCGATTGAGGTTAAGGAATTCCCAATCGAATTCAATAAAAATTTCCCGCTAAAGCCAAACGTATTCTTTTGATGTTCTAATTCTCGAGAATCATTATGAAAGAGACCATGAATCTTATTTATCCAAAACATTTCTACGGAATCTGCTGTGGAAGTTATTAAATCGTTCATGATTGCACGTGAATCACATTTTTTTATTGTTCCTCGATAAGGTCCATTCAAAAAAGGATCATACCTTTTTGGCAAGTATTCTTGTTCATTCTCATCATCGCATAATCTGGTCCTTTTTTCTAGCATATCTAAAGCAAGAGATCCTTTTTCTTTTTCTAGAATTTTTATTCGACTTATCAATTCATTGTTCAAGTTGTATTTTTTTTGTTCATTGGTATGAACCCAATAATTATATAAGTCCTCGTGGGATAGTTTTTCTGTCGTGTACAAAGAAATTTTTCGTTCTATCATTTCTGAAAAAGTCGATAAACTTGGTGGATATGTAAAAGATATTATTTGTTTTCCATCACTTGGGCATATATAAAAAAAATATTGTGACATTTCATTCCGTATAGCATTTTCAAATCGATCATTTTTTATATATCTATATGGTCGATTCCATCGTTTATAATCGAAAAGAAAAGTTACAATAGGTTTTTCAAACCAAAAAGCATTTTTCTCTTCTTTTTTTAAGTTAAGTTTTACCAATTCCAAATTATCTTGATGAGTATCAAGATAAAAATCCTCGTAGTCTGGGCTATCTTTGTCTTCTTCGTAAGTTGTTTCTACATCGTTTTCTTCTTTTCTTTCTCCCCTTTCTTCCGTTTCTTTCAGTTTCTTAGTGACAATAGGCGACGGCATTCTGCCTAAATAGTAGACACAGGTGATAAATAAGAGAATACTAAAGATTCGAGCCATAGAATTTCTCAATTCTGACACAAGGTACTTATTATTAGATCGAATCGAATGATTTTGCCGTATCCAGAATAATACCAAGCCAACCCATTTCATGAATAAAATGTGACCAATTAACCAACCAACAAAACTACTTGTTACAAATAACATCTTGTTGTTGCATCGAAACATATAAATGTTGACTAATCTGGCTAACGTTGAACTTGGTAAAATGAAATGGTTGAATAATTGAAAAATTAGATTATTTAGGAATACACATTGAATGCTGAGATTACGCATTGAATTTCTGGTAGTAGATCCATAATAAAAAAAGTTTTTGTGATTGTTCCAGAAGAAATGAAACAAAAGATACGGTAGAACTAGGACAGTTATTGTATGAGGTCTACCCAATGCTAGATGCAGAGGCGCATAATAGATCGATATGAACATCATGAGCTGCCCCGTAATAAAACCAGTTGTTGCTGATACCTCCTTCTCGGTTCCTTCTTCCATAACCCGAGCTCGGAGAAGGAAGAGATAAGAGGGCCCTATGGAGAATGTGGTCAGAAATCCATAATAGAGTCCGACCACAACGACCGAATTTATTATCTTCATGCATAAGGATAATAGATTACCTAGTAGAAAAGATTTCAAAATCATCACAAACCTCCCTTTTTTCTTTTCTATTTCAATTTCTCGATTATTATATGATGATTTGTTAACTTTCCATATAT